TTGTCAAGTCTTGGTCATTGAGATTCACATCAATTCGGATTAATATTTAGGTATAGATATTACCTCTTTTTTTTCTCCTTTTCAAAAAATTGAAATGATTGAAGTTTTTCTATTTGGAATCGTGTTAGGTCTAATTCCTATTACTTTGGCTGGATTATTCGTAACTGCATATTTACAATACAGACGTGGTGATCAGTTGGACCTTTGATTAATTAACATTTTTGATTGGCCTCCTCCTTTCTTTAATCCGCAGGAGGTCAAATTATAATTGCTGTACAAGTAACTGAATCCATTTCATTTCAGTCTAATTCGATCCATGAAGAAAAAATCGCGCTCTGTAGGATTCGAACCTACGACATAGAGTTTTGGAGACTCACGTTCTACCGACCTGAACTAAGAGCGCTTTCTTACTTTGAAGAAAAAATCTCGCTCTGTAGGATTCGAACCTACGTCATAGAGTTTTGGAGACCCACGTTCTACCGACCTGAACTAAGAGCGCTTTCTTACTTTCTTATCAGAATAGAAAAGAATGTAAAGAAAGGGATTCTTTTTTAACACTAATCCATTTTATATGGATATATTCTATAGTTTCATAAAAATGATCGACCTCAATTGATTCCTCCTTACTGCTGAAAGGAGCAGTAATAGGTAGGGATGACAGGATTTGAACCTGTGACAATTTGCACCCAAAACAAATGCGCTACCAAGCTGCGCTACATCCCTTCAATTGTGCTACAGTGTCATTATAGCGAATTCCTGTCTTATTTTCCACATCCCTATTGCCTGCATTGAGAAAGACAACCTTTCTGCCCATTTCGTCTTTTTGGTCTCATTTATCATTTAACACATTTATCATTTAACATATGTTAAACATATATTATAATAAGAAAAGACTTCTTATATATATATACGAAATACAGAACCTATCATAAAAATAAATGAGTATTTTTTGGAACTACTCGCTAAGAAGGAATGTATTTTTTTTCGGTTTTCATTTTAAGAAAAGGAAAATCTTATGCATCCTTGTACATTTCAATTTGAATTAGGGATTCCGTGTACAACTCCAAGTGGTCCTTAAGTACATATGCATCTGATCATATATGCATTATCTTTATGTATTACAATAAATAAAAAAGGGAGGTTTTTCAATGAGAGATCTAAAAACATATCTTTCCGTGGCCCCAGTACTAAGTACGCTATGGTTCGGGGCTTTAGCAGGTCTATTGATAGAGATTAATCGTTTTTTCCCGGATGCGTTGACATTCCCCCTTTTTTCATTCTAATTATTGACATCGGAAGGAAGAAGATTAGAGATACAATCAAATATCTGTGACTAATCCCCCCTCCCCCTTTTCTCTTATTATTAGAATAAGGGACGAAAGAGAAAGAATAAAAGTGGATTCAACGTCTGCGAGACTCGGGTTCAAATTCGAACTCAAATTCGAATTAAATGAATAAATGAATATTAAATGAATTTAATATTCATAATAGAGGCATGGGGGTAGAGTAGGAAAATCGGGATCTATGGCAAGAATACAAGATGTTTAACTCAAATACCGTCCTTCGGGTTGAAATAGAGTTTCGAAATCATTGTTTTACTTATTATTTACTATGACTTTGCTTTATTATTACTTTATTGATTTTGATCTTGTAGGGTTGGATTTCAAGTTAGTAACTTCTATTTTTCCTTCCTTTCTTTTTCTTCGTTTCGAATCAAAATAGAAAGGTTGAGTAAATCAAAAATCCAAAGGAGGTTCATGGCCAAGAGGAAAGATGCGCGGGTAACAGTGATTTTAGAATGTACCAGTTGTATTCAAAACGGTGTGAAGAAGGTATCAACGGGCATTTCCAGATATATTACTCAAAAGAACCGGCACAATACGCCTAATCGATTAGAATTGAGAAAATTCTGTCCCTATTGTTACAAACATATGATTCATGGGGAAATAAAATAGATCGAACCGAGTATGTCTTTTGAAAGGGTAAAAATGACTTTATATAGAACATATTGAAATATAAGAAATAGAAGACATTTCATTTAAATAAAAAAGAATCCTAATCCTATATTGGAGCAATTAAGAGATAGGATTTTCGGGATAAGAAATAAACTAAACAAACAAACCATGGATAAATCCAAGCGACCTTCTCTTAAATCCAAGCGACCTTTTCTTAAATCCAAGCGACCTTTTCTTAAATCCAAGCGATCTTCTCTTAAATCCAAGCGATCTTTTCGTAGGCGGTTGCCCCGGATTCAATCGGGGGAGCGAATTGATTATAGAAACGTGAGTCTAATTAGGCGATTTATTAGTGAACAAGGAAAAATATTATCTAGACGAGTGAGTAGATTGACCTTGAAACAACAACGATTAATTACTAGTGCTATAAAACAAGCTCGTATTTTATCTTTGTTACCTTTTCTCAAGACTGAGAAACAGTTTAAAGGAATCGAGTTGACCACTAGAACTACTGGTCTTAGAACCAGAAATAAAAATATTAGAACCAGAAATGAAAATGTTACAACCAGAAATAAATATATTAGAACCAGAAATGAAAATGTTACAACCAGAAATAAATATATTAGAACCAGAAATGAAAATGTTACAACCAGAAATGAAAATGTTACAACCAGAAATGAAAATGTTACAACCAGAAATAAATATATTAGAACCAAAAATAAATAGGCTTATTCTTTGTTCACTTCAATCAGAATTCCAATCCGAACTTAAACACGGGTTAAACACGGGTTGGTGTTTTGTTTGACAAATCTGAGAATCCAGATTTTTTTATTGAACCTGTTCATTCATTTTGACTACTTTAGCATATTTTCTCATAGTAATTTCGACTCCACCTTCCCGGAGTTCATTCTCGGGGGAACTCCATTTAAATTATTCCGGTGTATTCTTTCCAATCTACGATTTCGTTGGAAATCGTATAAAGAAAACTCCTATCAAATATACCTATTTGGGACAGCATTTTACGATTAAGAAGCAACTGTCTCTTGTATAGATCATGTATTAATTTACTATAATTATCGGATACTCCCCTTTCTCGAATTACTGCGTTTATTCGAGTGATCCACAAACGACGAAAAATTCTCTTTTGCTTATCCCTATCCCGATGAGCCGAAACCGAAGCTCTTGTTTTCTGTTCAGAAATAGTTCGAGTAAGTATTGAACGAGACCTTGATAAAAATGAACCCGTTTTTCTTCTACGTCTCCGGGCTATAGATCCGCGTTTAGTTCTGGTCATTGAATAAATAAAATTTTGACGAATAACTACTTGATTTCTTTTCTTTCAATTATTCTTTTACGCGCCCTGGTCTATTAATAACCAATAATAACCAAACGGATTTTTCCAATGTATAAAATACAAATTCCAATGGCTTTGGCTACTATAACCTTCCTGACCACTATTTTTTCTTTTTTAGGTTTTTAGGTATTGTATTGCGAAATATGAAAGAAATAAGCAATTTTCTTTTGCTAGGTGTCAAAAATATAGTCAATAAAAAAAAACGAAAAATAGAAATTAAATGGATAAGGAAATAGTGGGTTTCATCGTTTCTATGGTTACTTCTTAAACGGTGAGGTCTTCTCTATACACCGGAGCCTTTACTTCAACTTCATTTAATATTTCATCAATGTTATTGGTAACTTGTATAGTTCACACCACACTCTTTGGCTCTACCCTTGAATTATCCAGTAACAGGGCTTTCACAATTGGACCCACCCATACAGTAACGGTATTTAATTATGAAAGTTAGCTGGGTAGCTGACCCTCGTAGTCCGTTCTTGACCGAGTGAGAACTTCATTTTTCTGTTTTTTTTTGAATTTCAATAAGATTGCCTCCGCTTAATGGATAAGCATTTGCTACCAATGGAGAATTTTTTCTCATCTTAAATTCAGATGATTGGATTTACACCAATGGAAACCATAAACTTTATACACAATAGAGGGATCTATTTGCTTAGTTTTAGATAATGAATGGCGTTCCTTCTTTTATTCTATCCTATTCACTGGTACTGATCATTCATACTGGAAGCGGTTTTCTTGCTTTTTTTGTGTCAGCTCATGATCTAAACGAGTCGCACATACACTCTAGTACATCTTCCTCGACGCTGGGGACATCCCCGAAGAGCGGGGGTTTTCTTGACATTTCGAATGGGCTGTCTTGTATTTCTAATAAGTTGTTTAATAGTTGGCATGTTGAATCATATACACAATAGGTTGGTTTAGATTAATCCTAACCGGATGATTATGCATTTTTATTGATTTAATAGCAAACTCGGAGATAAAATCTCAAATCACGGATTTGCACAAAATCCATTTTTTCATTCAACTACTACAGAATCAATAATTCCATAAGCAAGGGCTTCGTTTGCTGACATATAAAAGTCTCTCTCTATGTCTTCATCTATAACCGATCGTGCTTTGCCCGTCCTTTGTGCATAAACATCTACAACCATATCGCGTAGATCTTCCAAAATTTCCATGTCCAAATCACATTCGTCCGCTTGATCGATAAAATACCAAACCGCGGGTTGATGGATCATTATCGCGATGATAGAAGGTTTCTCTATCTGGTGTGATAAAAGGAAGAGAAAAGAAAGATAAAGGATAATAGCAAAAAAAGATAGAATTGAACAACCGTACGGGCATCTTTTTTTGTGCATTGCATACGGCTCTACAATCAAATTGACCCTTACTTTTCATTCAAGAAAGATAAAAATAGAATCTATCAGCCCCAGATGGGTAAATGATCAAATTGCCACCCTTTCTTTCGGAGGAGTTAAAAAATACTATGATGGCTCCGTTGCTTTTTATTTTAAAATGGATTCTTTTTTTTTTGTCTTTGATTCAGCAATCCCAAAGTTTCTTTTTGATCCAACCAAAAAAGGAAAATCTGTTTTTTTTTTCGCACTCTTTTTTTTTTTATAACTTAAATATTGTTAAGAGCCCTTCGGTGTGAAAACAAAGAAGTTTGTGACGCTGCATTGGACTTCCGATAGATAAGAGAAAATCGGAAATCTCTTTTATCTCATACTACTCTCTCGATACATAATCCAATCTTTTGAAAAAAAAACAATACAAAATTTTTTCATATCGAATTCGAAGTGCCATGCTATTATTACTTAATATTCATGTGGCGAAGGCATAGTTTTCTCTCAAATAAAAAACCCCATTGGCGCCAAGCGTGAGGGTATGCTAGACGTTTGGTAAAGTGTCCTCCAGCCAGGAGGACAGATGCCATTGACGCGGCTAGTCCCACGGCTACTGTATGGAAGTCTGGTCCCACAGCTTGCATAGTATCATAAATACCGAATCCGGATACTATCGATCCGCCAGGAGAGTTTATATACAAATACTGATCTTTGGTACAATCCTCGATAGAGAGAAATACCATAAGACCAATAAGTTGATTTGAGATAATCGAATCAACTTCTTGGCCTAAAAAAAGGAATCTTTGTCGATAAAGTCGGTTGAGTAGGGTAAAATGGGTTCCCTTTTGAACCGTACATGCATTTTTTGATGCATACGGTTCAAAAAAAATTGCGAAAAAAAAGAATCAATGTATAGATTCCAGTCCTCTTTCTTTTTTCCTATTCTTTTTCATAGCAGGTTTTTTCTAACTTTTAACGAAAGGGCTTTTTCTTCGATTTTTAAATAAAGACGAATTTTGATTTCTTCTTTATAATTTTATAATAGAAAAAAGTCAATAAACTTATCGAATTAACTTCTCATTGATGTATTGTTTCATCAAGATTCAATCCAAATCACGATGGTATTTTCTTGTTCCTGACTGGGTCTCTTTCATCTTTTTAGGTTTATGCTCTACTCCGGGTAAAGATCCGCCCGATTTTGATTTGCACATATAGGGCAAATCTTCCCATCACCATTTCTTTTTGTTATGACTTTACAAATAACAAACAGGAATCATTTATGATACACATAGATATATTACCAATTGGGTTTTTTCTAAACGGAGCCTGGATACTTCATTTTTTGAGTCCAACCAAAGCCAACCATAAATTATTTTAATTGAGAATAGTACTATGAATTCCCCCAAAGAATGCATCTAATTGCACTTCACGCTCCAATTATTCAATTTCTCTTTCTTGGGCGAAACAGAGGATATCTCGATCGGAGGAAAGAACGGGTAAATCCCATATGACCCAATATATCTGACAAGTCGCACTATATGTCAACCCAACATGCCTCTTCTTCTCCAGGAATTAGGAAAGGGACTCTGGGAACACCAATAGGCATGGATTGAAAGAAAAAAGAACGAAATACTATCTTTCACTTTGATGTGGAAATGTAAAGGTTTTATTGTCTTTATACTATTAGCTTTATACTATTTATTTTATCCATAGATAAAATAAATTCAGAAAGAAAGACAAAATGAATAAAGGGAAATTTTTACGAATAGGCCCTTCTAATGATAAATAAGGATGGACGCATTTACTCATAGAAAATGGTATCATTGCGTATTGGTACTTATCGAGTATAGAATAAATCTGCTTCTTTTTGTTCTTACGAACAAAATTCTTTCATTATTACGAACAGAATAGAATATATAAAAAATATGAACCTAACCCTTGTTAGGAAATAATCCACTGAAGGAGGGAAGTCCATAGGATAGTCATAGTATAGTCCTTTCCAATGTAATAAAGTTACGTAGTGTCTATTTTTCTTTGATAAAGGGGTATTTTCCATGGGTTTGCCTTGGTATCGTGTTCATACTGTTGTATTGAATGATCCCGGCCGGTTGCTTTCCGTTCATATAATGCATACAGCTCTGGTTGCTGGTTGGGCGGGCTCAATGGCTCTGTATGAATTAGCAGTTTTTGATCCTTCTGACCCTGTTCTTGATCCAATGTGGAGACAGGGCATGTTCGTTATACCCTTCATGACTCGTTTAGGAATAACCAATTCCTGGGGAGGTTGGAGTATCACAAGAGGGACTGTAACAAATCCGGGGATTTGGAGTTACGAAGGTGTAGCTGGGGCACATCTTGTGTTTTCTGGCTTATGCTTTTTGGCAGCTATCTGGCATTGGGTCTATTGGGATCTAGAAATATTTTCTGATGAACGTACAGGAAAACCTTCTTTGGATTTGCCCAAGATCTTTGGAATTCATTTATTTCTCTCCGGGGTGGCTTGCTTTGGTTTTGGTGCATTTCATGTAACAGGCCTGTATGGTCCTGGAATATGGGTGTCCGATCCTTATGGACTAACGGGAAAAGTACAACCTGTAAATCCGTCGTGGGGCGTGGAAGGTTTTGATCCTTTTGTTCCGGGAGGAATAGCTTCTCATCATATTGCAGCAGGTACATTGGGCATATTAGCGGGTCTATTCCATCTTAGCGTTCGACCGCCACAACGTCTATATAAAGGATTACGTATGGGAAATATTGAAACCGTACTCTCCAGTAGTATCGCGGCTGTCTTTTTTGCAGCTTTTGTTGTTGCTGGAACTATGTGGTATGGTTCAGCAACTAC